CTGTCCCGAATTCAAGTTGAGTATGTTTCGCTTCTTCCTCGGAGAAAGACGATCAAACAATTCCCAATCATGGTCCTTGCGGATCAGATCATCCGTATAGGATAAAAAAAGAAACTCCAGATATTTGCGATCTCTCTCTTTGAATGAGATCTCAATTCCAGCTACGGTTTTATTAGATACCTTACAACTAGAATCCCTCTTTTTTCCGATCCGGTTCCTCCACCACCGCGAACCCCGGTTAGATTCAGGCATGATACACTTTTTATTTATTGGGAGAACCCAAGTACTCTCTTGCGGATCCACGAAACAACTCTCAGAACTATTTTTCCCTTTTGGAAGATACAGGGGCGAAACAATCAACCTATTGATATTGCAAGACCAAAAAGATTCTTCCAATGTCTCATTTCTGGGTCCAATGGAATTCATAGGTATAGGAAGAAGCCCCATCAAATAGAGATTTTTTCTTTCGACAATCTTTCGATTGTTAATACGAGATATAAGGACCGCTACTACAAGCAGTACTATACCTTTGATCGTGAAATATCGATTGCTTCTTGAACCCTGTGAATCACGTGAAAGTAAGATACTCCAAATTCGGGGGTCAAAGAGTTTCATAAAACGTTCTTGGTGGAAAAGAATGTGAGTGAAAGATCCCACTGAATTGAATTTGGTCCATGAATCTAAGAAATAGTGAGAATTCTTGATCTCTCTCAATATCTCTCTCAATTCGAAGATCCAGGATTTAAATTGATGTCCTCTCATTGATTCCTCCTAAAGATTTCATTTCAATTGGAATTTGGTTATTCACGATGTACGATGATCCCTGTTAAGCATCCATGGCTGAATGGTTAAAGCGCCCAACTCATAATTGGCAAATTCGTAGGTTCAATTCCTGCTGGATGCACGCCAATGGGAACGTTCAATAAGTCTATTAGAATTGGCTCTGTATCAATGGAATCTCATCATCCATACATACCGAATTGGTATGGTATATTCATACCATAACATATGAACAGTAAGAACTAGAATTCTTATCGATACTGGAACTCATAGGGAAGAAAATGGATTTATGGATGGAATCAAATATGCAGTATTTACAGAAAAAAGTATTCGGTTATTGGGGAACAATCAATATACTTCTAATGTCGAATCAGGATCAACTAGGACAGAAATAAAACATTGGGTCGAACTCTTCTTTGGCGTCAAGGTAATAGCTATAAATAGTCATCGAGTCCCCGGAAAGGGTAGAAGAATGGGACCTATTATGGGACATACAATGCATTACAAACGTATGATCATTACGCTTCAACCGGGTTATTCTATTCCACCTCTTATAGAGAAAAGAACTTAAAGCAAAATACTTAATAACACGGCAATACATTTATACAAAACTTCTACCCCGAGCACACGCAATGGAGCCATAGACAGTCAAGTAAAATCCAATCCACGAAATAATTTGATCCATGGACAGCGTCGTTGTAGTAAAGGTCGTAATGCCAGAGGAATCATTACCGCAGGGCATAGAGGGGGAGGTCATAAGCGTCTATACCGAAAAATAGATTTTCGACGGAATGAAAAAGACATATCTGGTAGAATCGTAACCATAGAATACGACCCTAATCGAAATGCACACATTTGTCTCATACACTATGGGGATGGTGAGAAGAGATATATTTTACATCCCAGAGGGGCTATAATTGGAGATACCATTGTTTCTGGTACAGAAGTTCCTATATCAATGGGAAATGCCCTACCTTTGAGTGCGGTTTGAACTATTGATTTACGTAATTGGAAGTAACCAATTAGGTTTACGACGAAACCTAGAAATCGATCACTGATCCAATTTGAGTACCTCTACGGGAGAAACCTCAGCAGAAAACTGTTGAGTAACGGCAGCAAGTGATTGAGTTCAGTAGTTCCTCATAGAAAATTATTGACTCTAGAGATATGGTAATATGGAGAAGACAAAATTGTTTGAAGCACGCACAGAACCGGAAGCACCCCTTGTTTCAAAGAGAGGAGGACGGGTTATTCACATTTAATTTGATGGTCAGAGGCGAATTAAAAGCTAAACAGTGGTAATTATAAAGATCCCCGGGGAAAAATAGAGATGTCTCCTACGTTACCCATAATATGTGGAAGTATCGACGTAATTTCATAGAGTCATTCGGTCTGAATGCTACATGAAGAACATAAGCCAGATGACGGAACGGGGAGACCTAGGATGTAGAAGATCATAACATGAGTGATTCGGCAGATTTGGATTCCTAATATATCCACTCATGTGGTACTTCATCATATGATTCATATAAGATCCATCTGTCTAGATATCATCATATACATCTAGAAAGCCGTATGCTTTGGAAGAAGCTTGTACAGTTTGGGAAGGGGTTTTTATTGATAAAAAGAAGAATCTACTTCAACCGATATGCCCTTAGGCACGGCCATACATAACATAGAAATCACACTTGGAAAGGGTGGACAATTAGCTAGAGCGGCAGGTGCTGTAGCAAAACTGATTGCAAAAGAGGGTAAATCGGCCACATTAAGATTACCATCTGGGGAGGTCCGTTTGATATCCAAAAACTGCTTAGCAACAGTCGGACAAGTGGGTAATGTTGGGGTGAACCAAAAAAGTTTGGGTAGAGCCGGATCTAAGCGTTGGCTAGGTAAGCGTCCTGTAGTAAGAGGAGTAGTTATGAACCCTGTAGACCATCCCCATGGGGGCGGTGAAGGGAGAGCCCCAATTGGTAGAAAAAAACCCACAACTCCTTGGGGTTATCCTGCGCTTGGAAGAAGAAGTAGGAAAAGGAAAAAATATAGTGATAGTTTTATTCTTCGTCGCCGTAAATAAATAGGAATATAGAAAATCTAATTTTTAGAATTTGAAATCATGTGATGGGCGAACGACGGGAATTGAACCCGCGCGTGGTGGATTCACAATCCACTGCCTTGATCCACTTGGCTACATCCGCCCCTTATCTAGCTAAAGGATTTTCTTTTTCCATATTGTATTTATTCTTACCTTCATACTTAGATCAATATATTGGGCATAGAATGCCAATTTTTAAAATGTAATAGTAATATAAGGAGTAATCCGCTGTGACACGTTCAATAAAAAAAAATCCTTTTGTAGCTAATGATTTATCGGAAAAAATTGAAAAACTAAATATAAGGGAGGAGAAAGAAATAATAGTAACTTGGTCTAGGGCATCTACCATTATACCCACAATGATTGGCCATACAATAGCTATTCATAATGGAAAGGAACATTTACCCATTTATATAACAGATCGTATGGTGGGTCATAAATTGGGAGAATTCGTGCCTACTCTCACTTTCGCAAGACATGCAAAAACCGATAATAAATCTCGTCGTTAATTTCTTTATTTTTTTTTAGTAAAAAAGACAGTTTTTATTCATTTAGTGGGGGATAACCTTATGATAAATAGAAAGAACTCACGTTGGAGTACAGAAATTAAAGCTTTAGCTCAACATAAACATATATGTATGTCTGTTTTCAAAGCACGAAGAGTAATTGATCAGATTCGCGGACGTTCCTATGAAGAAGCACTTATGATACTAGAACTTATGCCTTATCGAGCATCTTATCCCATTTTGAAATTGGTTTATTCCGCAGCAGCAAATGCTAGTAATAACATAGGCTTAAACAAAGCTTATTTATTTATTAGTGAAGCTAAAGTCAACGCAGGTACTATTGTGAAAAAGTTAAGACCCCGGGCTCGAGGACGTAGTTATCCGATAAAAAGACCTACTTGTCATATAACAATTGTAGTGAGGGATAAATCTAAATTATTTAGAGATAATAGAAAAATATGGGACAAAAAATAAATCCACTTGGTTTCAGACTTGGTACAACCCAAAGTCATCATTCCTTTTGGTTCGCACAACCACAAAATTATTCCGCAGGTGTACAGGAAGATGAAAAAATACGGAATTGTATCAAGGATTATGTACAAAAAAATAAGAGAACGTCCTCAGGTTTCGAAGGAATTGCACGTATACAAATAAAAAAAAGAATCGATTTGATCCAAGTCATAATCCATATTGGATTCCCTAATTTATTAATAGAGGGCCGAACACGAGGAATCGAAGAATTACAGATGAATGTACAAAAGGATTTTCATTCTGTAAACCGTAAACTTAACATTGCTATAACAAGAGTTGAAAACCCTTATGGACAACCTAATATTCTTGCAGAATATATAGCTTTACAATTAAAAAATAGAGTTTCATTTCGAAAGGCAATGAAAAAAGCTATTGAATTAACTGAACAAACGGATACAAAGGGAATTCAAGTACAAATTGCCGGGCGTATTGACGGAAAAGAAATTGCACGCGTCGAATGGATCAGAGAAGGTAGGGTTCCTCTACAAACAATTCGTGCTAAAATTGATCATTGTTCCTATGCAACTCGAACTATCTATGGAGTATTAGGCATAAAAATTTGGATATTTGTAGACGAGAAATAATGTACTTTTATTTGTCTTGCCGTTCTGTCCAGCGATAGAACAAACGAAAAAGACATGACAAATTTCATTCTTTATTCCGTTAAATAAAACAAAACCAAGCAATTAAAATTCTATATTCTATAAGGTTGAATAAAAATTAGATTGACCATTTAGTATAAATGCTATGCTTAGTGTGTGACTCGTTAGTTTTTTAGAGTTTAGAGTATAGTTGGATTAAAAAAATTTGACCAACCCTCACTATGAACTTACTAACTATATAAACTTATAACCAACTTATAGCTTCATATTGTCGAGATTCCAATAAACAGTCACTATATGACTGAATCAATCATATAGTTGTAGCAACTGAAATTTTTAAAAGGTTGCGAAGCAAAAATAAAGGGATGTGGATAAATGGAAGGATGATAGAAAGAGAGAATAAAAGTATCAATGATATATTATTCCAATATGTATGGTCTATGAATTATCTCACAAAGGCAGTGTGATAAAGCATCAATACTGATATAATATCAATAATTAAAAATTTTTGATAAAGAGCCTTAGGTTAATAGAAACTAAGAAAATTGACTCAGGAACAAATTTTGTTGGGGCTCCATTGCAGAGTTTGGGCCTAACCATTAACGAAGAGGCTATAGGAACGACAGAACCCATGATTGCATAAGATTCCATTGAAAACAAATGAATCCTAATGATTCATTGGGGGGGATGGCGGAACGAACCAAGAACAAATTAATTTATTCTAAAAGTCAAAGGTCTGACCCTATGAATAAAGCACGAAAGAGTGAATATTCGCCCGCGAAACCTGTAGTAATATTAATGAATCATTTCATTCGCGAGGAGCCGGATGAGAAGAAACTCTCATGTCCGGTTCTGCAGTAGAGATGGAATTTAATTAATAAAGAACCATCAACTATAACCCCAAAAGAACAAAATTTCGTAAACAACATAGAGGAAGAATGAAGGGAATATCTTTTCGAGGTAATCGTATTTGTTTCGGCGGATACGCTCTTCAAGCACTTGAACCCGCTTGGATCACGGCTAGACAGATGGAAGCAGGACGAAGAGCAATGACACGATATGCGCGTCGTGGCGGAAAAATATGGGTACGTATATTTCCCGACAAACCTGTTACAGTAAGACCCGCAGAAACACGTATGGGTTCAGGGAAGGGGGCCCCCGAATATTGGGTATCTGTTGTTAAACCGGGTCGAATACTTTATGAAATGGGCGGAGTATCAGAAACTGTAGCCAGAGCAGCTATTAAAATAGCTGCGCGTAAGATGCCTATACGAACTCAATTCGTTATTGAGGGATAGGGATGCATAAATAAAAAGAAAGGTGATGATGAAAAAATATAGGTTTATTTTTTTTTTTATAGACAGACAATATTTCTTTTTATTTATTTATCTTTTATCCTTTGCAACGAAATAACAGATTAAAATAAAAATGATATGATTCAACCTCAGACTCTTTTGAATGTAGCGGATAATAGTGGAGCTCGAAAATTGCTGTGTATTCGAATCTTAGGAGCTGGTAACCAACGATATGCTCATATTGGTGACGTTGTTGTTGCCGTAATCAAAGAAGCAGTACCAAATATGCCTTTAGAAAGATCAGAAGTTATTAGGGCTGTAATTGTGCGTACATGTAAAGAACTCAAACGTGACAACGGCATGATAATACGATATGATGACAATGCCGCGGTTGTTATTGATCAAGAAGGAAATCCAAAAGGAACTCGAGTTTTTGGTGCAATCGCTCGGGAATTGAGACAGTTGAATTTTACTAAAATAGTTTCATTAGCTCCTGAGGTATTATAAATACTAATAGTATATTTAACTATGATATAGCGGGGTATCCGAGAGGGGTCAAGTCAATTAGTAGATTGTGTATCACGCATATATTTTTAATTAATATAATAAAAAAAATAATAATAAAAAACATGTTGATTATATCAAAATTAGGGGGTACCAAAAATTATAGTTCACCATGGGTAAGGATACTATTGCCGATATAATAACTTCTATAAGAAATGCTGACATGGATAAAAAAAGAACGGTTCGAATAGCATCTACTAATATTACCGAAAACATTGTGAAAATACTTCTACGAGAGGGTTTTATCGAAAACATTCGTAAACATCAGGAAAGTAACAAATGTTTCTTGGTTTTAACCCTACGACATAGAAGGACTCGAAAGGGAATATATAGAACTATTTTAAAACGTATCAGCCGACCAGGTCTACGAATCTATTCCAACTATCAACGAATTCCTAAAATTTTAGGTGGAATGGGGATTGTAATTCTTTCTACTTCTCGAGGTATAATGACAGATCGAGAAGCTCGACTAGAAAAAATCGGGGGAGAAATTTTGTGTTATATATGGTGATCTTACACCCCTTCCTCCTGTTATCTTAATTTTCTTTCTAACTTACGGGAGACGTATAATTTATAGAATTATAGAATTCGCAACAAGGATTCGAACTATTAGTTGATTTTTTTAAACATTACTTTCGTGAAGATACAATTTTAAATTAACAAAAAGAAAGAAACTTCTTTTTCCAAGGAATAAATTCAGAATTAAGGTAAGGAATAAGAAATATGAAAATAAGGGCTTCTGTTCGTAAAATTTGTGAAAAATGTCGACTTATCCGTAGGCGTGGACGGATTATAGTGATTTGTTCCAATCCGAGACATAAACAGAGACAGGGGTAATCTTTCTAAACTAAATAAAGAACTTTCTAAAATAAAAAGAAGGACCCGTGTAAGTGTAAAAGAATCTGTTTTAACATGAGATGGATATCTCCGTATCTTTCCGTATATTTCTGACTCATATTTATGAGATGATAAAATATGACAAAACCTATCCCAAGAATTAGTTCGCGTAAGAATGGGCGTATTGGTTCACGTAAGAATGGACGTAGAATACCAAAAGGTGTTATTCATGTTCAAGCAAGTTTCAACAATACCATTGTAACTGTTACGGATGTACGAGGGCGGGTAGTTTCTTGGGCCTCCGCGGGTACTTCTGGATTCAAAGGCACAAAAAGAGGGACACCTTATGCGGCTCAAGCAGCAGCTATAAATGCTATTCGTACAGTAGTTGATCAGGGCATGCAACGAGCAGAAGTTATGATAAAAGGACCCGGTCTTGGAAGAGATGCAGCATTACGAGCCATCCGTAGAAGTGGTCTACTATTAAGTTTCGTGCGCGATGTAACACCTATGCCACATAATGGATGTCGACCTCCTAAAAAAAGACGTGTGTAGGAATAAGAATTAAATGGATTTCAAGAGAAATAAATAATTCAATAATCTGATTAAATAACAATATTTAGTATGGTTCGAGAGGAAGTAGGAGGGTCCACTCGAACATTACAGTGGAAGTGTGTTGAATCAAGAATAGATAGTAAGCGTCTTTATTATGGTCGTTTCATTCTGTCCCCGCTTATAAAAGGTCAAGCCGATACCATAGGTATCGCCATGCGAAGGGCTTTACTTGGAGAAATAGAAGGAACATGTATCACACGTGCAAAATCTGAGAAGGTAACACATGAATATTCTACAATAGTAGGTATTAAAGAATCAGTCCACGAAATCTTAATAAATTTGAAAGAAATTGTATTGAGAAGTAACCTATATGGAATTAGAGACGCATCTATTTGCGTCAGAGGTCCTAGACACGTAACCGCTCAAGATATCATCTCACCACTTTCTGTAGAAATAGTTGACACGACACAGCATATAGCTAACCTTACGGAACCAATTGATTTGTGTATTAAATTACAAATTAATAGGGATCGCGGATATCGTATAAAACCCACAAATAACTCTCAAGATGGAAGTTACCCTATAGATGCCGTATTCATGCCTGTTCGAAATGCAAATCATAGTATTCATTCTTATGGGGATGGGAATGAAAAACAAGAGATACTTTTTCTAGAAATATGGACGAATGGGAGTTTAACTCCTAAGGAAGCACTTTATGAAGCTTCTCGTAATTTGATTGATTTATTTATTCCTTTTCTACATACAGAGGAAGAGGGCATTAATTTCGCAGAAAATAAAAACCGGTTTACTTTACCCCCTTTTACCTTTCAAGATAGATTAACTAATTTTAATAAAAACAAAAAAAGAATTCCATTGAAATGTATTTTTATTGACCAATTAGAATTGCCTTCCAGGACCTATAATTGTCTCAAAAGGTCCAATATACATACATTATTGGACCTTTTGAGTAATAGTCAAGAAGACCTTATGAGAATTGAATATTTTCGCATAGAAGATGTAAAACAAATATTAGACACCCTACAAAAGCATTTCGCAATCGATTTAACTAATAAAAATTTTTATTTTAAATCTATTATAGATTATATATCTTTTTATTTGCATCTTCTTTCTTTTTAGATTATAAACGAAGATGCAAATAAAAAGATATATAAATAAAATCTCAATCAAAATTATAAATTTAGTTTTTAATCTTCAGCACGATCCGTACTCAGCTCAGAATGGAGTATAATCAAATTAATGTATCTAAGGAATAGTCTTGCTTCAAAGTCAATCTTCCCTAGATACTTAATACTTATACACTTATACACGGTATTTCAAAGTTGAATCCATTTGAATTTAAAAAAGACCTAAAGTTAGGGATTTATCAATAGGTAATGTTGCTCCAATACCTAACCAAAGAGCTACTACGGTACCGATCAAAAAGACTGTTGTAGCTACTGGACGACGAAATGGATTTTGGAATTTATTGACATTCTCCAAAAAGGGTACTGTCAATAATCCCGTTGGTACTGAAACCATTAAAAGAACACCCAATAACTTATTGGGTACTGTACGGAGTATTTGAAATACGGGAAAGAAGTACCATTCAGGTAATATTTCCAAAGGAGTCGCAAATGGATCCGCCGGTTCACCAATCATTGACGGTTCTAAAACCGCTAAGCCCACGTTACACGCAATAGTACCTAGAATTACTACCGGAAAAATATATAAAAGATCATTGGGCCATGCGGGTTCTCCATAATAATTATGCCCCATCCCTTTAGCCAATTTAGCTCTTAATACAGGATCATTCAAATCAGGTTTTTTTGTTATTGGGATAGGTGAATTCTTAATTCTTAGGAATCCATCCTCCGAAGGAACCGGACATGATAATTTTTAATCATCCGGCTCGAGCAAGAATCAAATAGAAGTAGATCCGTATAAAATATATATATTAAAAATATATATATTAAAAAAATATATATTAATATATGCGCTATATAGCTATATATTAATATATAATGACTCAATGTAAGAAATACCTAGTTCAATTTTCCGAAGTTGCAATTATTCATTTCAAAGAATTAAGTTCTTACGGATAAATGCTCAATATCCAAGTAGGCTTATAAATTTGATCATGATCAAGTGCTTTTTGGATTGTCTCATGTCTTTTGATTGATGTTTATCCCCGCAACATCTCGATTTTCTTAAATACAAACAAAAGTATTTACTTGTTAC